AGTGGAAAATGTCCTGAATAAACCCAACGAGTAACTAATAATCCTGTTATACAGGAAAAAGTCATTATCATCCCCTTTTCGGATGAATCATATAGTTTTACGATTTCATCGACTAAAAAAGTTATGAAATGAATTGTAATTACAATTGAAACAATCGAAAAAGAAATATGAGTTAATATATGCTCTAAAGTTGAAAATATCATAAATTTTTTTAAGGAGTCCCATAATTATAAAAAGGAAATCGGAAATTGAATTCATTATAGGATCTATTTACTTTTTTTAGGAGATGACATGCCGCCACTCGGACTCGAACCGAGATGCTCTAGCACTGCTTCCTAAGAGCAGCGTGTCTACCAATTTCACCATAGCGGCTTGTCTTGAATTCATAATACCCTATGAATAAGCAATCGTCTAGATTTAAGAATTAAATTGTTGCAATATTTTTTAGGAAAGATTCAAATTGATGAATAAAAATTCGTTCAAAGTTCAAATAGGTATTTGAAGGTTCATTATTTGAATTTAGGGTTTTAGTTTTAGTGTGTATTTTAGACTCTCCTCGACTTGAACTCTTGGAAAACTAGATAGTCCAACTATGAATTAAGGGATAGAACCTCCCCCCCCAAAAAAACATTTTTGTTTTGTTTTAATGAACTGTTTTTGATTTATTTGATTTCAAACATCGAAACCAAAAAATCCATTTTATCAATGAACAAAAAAATTTTGGATCAGTAAAAATTGACACATATTTATCCAAAAAAACTTGTTAAGTGTTTTTGAGTGGATTGATGGCAATAAATATATGGGAGTCTATATAGGAATTCATAGAAAATCCAAAAAGAAGAAAGTTGCACAAAAAGGTTTAGAATTTTAATCAATTAGTTTCAATGATTTTGATTTTTGACTCGCCTTTCTATAGAGAAAACGTGGATCTAGAGAAAAAAGTTATATTATTGCTTATATTATTGTAAGAAACAGGCTGATGGGGAAAATAATACTCCCCACCTTGGAAATGAGAAAATATACTAAAAGGACAATTACGTATCTTATGTTTTTTTGTCAAAAAAAAGGATTCTTTTTTTTTTTTTTTTGAATTCAGTACGGTAAAGAGAAAAATCCTTATTCTAATTCTAAGAGCGAAACAAATTCCATTTCCTATTGATTAACTCAACAGGGAATGGAAAGCGGGAATTTTATTTTCGAAATGAAATGAGTCAATTTTTGAGTCAAGCCAATTCAGATTATTGTAACATGTTATGTTTTATTACTTATTTTATTTGTTTGTTGCACAAAAAAACTTTTGGAATTCCCGGTAGAAATAGATTTCCCTAAGGAAAACGCTTTTAACGCTGCCCAATACCCCTTCCTTTTCCAAAAATTTTTACGAATACGCTTTTTTGATGCAGAAGTACGTTTTTTTGGAACTGCCATTTAAATAAAAATTAAGAGATTACTCATTGGTATAGCTGGATGTGAAAGACATCTATTGTTCAAAAGAAATTTGCGCTTTGCCAATTCATTATGTATTTCTTTTCTAGATAATATTTTTGATTCTAAAATCAAAAAGAATACATAAGATGCGTGAAAGATATGGAAAAATTGCATAAACTATTTTTATTACTAAAAAAAAAAAGAATATTCTTTTTTTTTTTTAGTAACTTGTCAAATTCGCGAAAAATATGCCTAATTTAACTTGAATTTGAAAGTTCGAAGGAGACTAGTAATTAATCTGCTTTTTTCATATGATTTGACCAATTGTAACTTCTTGATTTGAATATTTGAAGTATTTAGCAGAAACTTATAAAGAATAAGTATAAAAAGAAATAAAAATTCAAAAATTCTATTTAAGTTAGTGCATATCTTTATTTTTTTATTGACTCCTTTCAAATCAAAAAGAGGTAAGATCCGGTGAATCGGAAACAATTAATATTAATTAAGAATTAAAAAACTTTTTTTATGGAACAGACATATCAATATGCGTGGATCATACCTTTCCTTCCACTTCCAGTTCCTATGTTAATAGGAGTGGGACTTCTTCTTTTTCCGACAGCAACAAAAAATCTCCGTCGTATGTGGGCTTTTTCGAGTATTTTATTGTTAAGTATAATCATGATTTTTTCAACTAATCTGTCTATTCAGCAAATAAAAAGCAGTTCTATCTATCAATATGTATGGTCTTGGACCCTCGATAATGATTTTTCTTTAGAATTTGGCTACTTGATCGATCCACTTACTTCTATTATGTCAATGTTAATCACTACTGTTGGAATTATGGTTCTTATTTATAGTGATAATTATATGGCTCACGATCAAGGATACTTGAGATTTTTTGCTTATATGAGTTTTTTCAGTACTTCGATGTTGGGATTAGTTACTAGTTCGAATTTGATACAAATTTATATTTTTTGGGAATTGGTTGGAATGTGTTCCTATCTATTAATAGGGTTTTGGTTCACACGAACTCCTGCAGCAAATGCTTGTCAAAAAGCGTTTGTAACTAATC